CAATTCTATGAATTTTTCTAGAATACTCTTTTCTTGAATATCATTCAAAAAGGTTTCGGATTGCCTAGTATTCCACCAATTAGTAATCCAAGATTCCAGACTTTTATTAAATGAGAGAGAGATCCACCAGGGCAAAAATACTATAGATGCCAGATATAGAAGGGGAGTGAATGCTTTCTTTTTTGCCATTTTTTTCATCTGTGAATTGTTAATGAACCCACCTCATTCGTCGACTCTATGCGATCTAATATTTCTATCAAGCATGAGTTCTATTACAAGGTATCGAGCCTATGAATCTATTCGCTATTTTTTATTTGTGATTCAGTGGGTAGTCCTTGAATCTAGAAAGAATACAGAAATAGAATAAGAGTCCACTTCGAATTCGAATGAAGAAATAATCAAAAATATTGTTTTGTTTCCAGATATCTCAATTGGTCAAATTCGAAGCAATTGCCTCCTTTCGATGAATGCCCGAAAGAACCATTTCAAGTAATGAATATTATTCGTATTTCGAGACGAAAGAACTCCCTTTCTATTAAAATATTCAATATTTCGAAAAAATGTCGCTGGCTACTCATAGTCCCGGAATAATTGAGATCAATTTCTGAAGAATATTGTGATCAAAAATGAGTGGCAAAACAAGAGAGAAATTGGATAGTTATTGTTATAAGAAATCCAATTGTTTGGTCATTAAGGAACCCAAAAGAAAGGATAAAAAGAAACGTCGATTGACAAAAGAAAAGAGAGATAATTTACAAGATATGATCTATCTGTATCTAATGTATCAATTCAAAATATTGGACCTAAAATAAAAAGAGAAATTTTTTTTCTTTATTCCGAAATGTTTTGATATATGAGATGAATCCATTATTTCTATTTGTTACTTGTTTTGTTACTGAATTGAGTTGAGTGGATTTCCATAATACACATAAAAGGCCATTTTTGCGGACAAAAACAGTTTTGTTTTATGGCTGTTCCATATACGTCTACTTTGGCTCGAATGAGCGTTCTGAAGAAACTTCAGTTAAGTTATGCTATAGAAAAAGAGGATTTTCCCTCCTGATGAGAAAGCATTTATTCTTCAGTTCATTTCAAAATACTTCAATTGGTACACGCAAGAAATAGGCCAACTCAGCAGCTTTTTGTTCAATTTCTCGTGGAGTCAAATTCTCATCAGTACGAGTCAAGGGAATAGCCCCCTGGCCTTTGATTTCCATATAAAGGACACGACGGGCATAAATACCCTCTTTAACTTCTATTCTGATGGACTGAATATTTTTCATAAGGAATCGAAGGAAGATGCGACGATTTTTTCCAGGAAATCCCCAACGAAAAATACACACTATTCCTTCTTTTCTATCGAATCGATCATAACCACTACCTACATTCCACGCAATTGTGCACCACAAATAGGAGCTAATAAAGAGACCTGCGATCCCATAGAAAGACATCACGATCCCTTGTGGAAAAAAAATGATTTGCTGAGACGGAAATAAAGATATCAAATTCCTACCAAGATAACTCGAAGTTCCAACCAATAAGAATCCTAATGAACCTAAAAAAAGGATAAAGGCCCAGCACAAATTACTTGTTTTTCGAGACCCCGTTATAAGTTCTATCCATATATGTTCTGATCGCCAACTCATACTAGATCCAGTTGCATTTTATTGGAATTGAGAGAATAACCCAAATAAATTTGACTTTACTCTTTGTGTTTCCGAAGTAACTCTCATCAACTAGCACTATTCTGATGTGAACCTTTAGGAGTAATTCATCGAATTGGTTAGATCTAAAATAATAACATCCCCTTCATATGATCCCCTATAGATATCTACACACATTTAGATACATTGACTTTCCATTTCAGACATCCGCCGATCTTGATCTATTTGAAAATAGCTATAATTCATTTACCCATATATCATGTTTCCGCATGCATAAAAGCTCTTTCATTTATGTTCGGAGGAAACCACCCCTTATACCATATTCCACTAAATAGATATCTGTGTTATGATTCAAGTCTAAGTCTTGAAAAAAAAAATGGATGGTCCCATTGGATCTAAAAAATCTTGTTTTTTTGAATAGGAAGAGATAAAGAAGCCATTGCCATTGCCGGAACTACTAGGCCTACTAAAGGCACCAAAACAGAGGGTAAGTCGAAATTTATCATAGAATGGGTACCTCGATTTTGTTATTCTTATATTTATATTGTTATAAAGATATCTTATAATAATTATAATTAGTAAGTATATAATTAATAATTAATTAGAATTCGTAATTCGAATTCGTATATAATTATACTATAAGTGAGTATATATAATAATTGAGTATATAATAAGTGCAAGGAATGTAGAACTAAATAAATGGACTTATTCATTTCATTTTTCTACATGAAATATATGTATGATAATCCATTTATTATTCTTCTTCTTGTCTTATAATTTAAAAGAAAGAGTTTCTTACAAATTTCCGAAAGATTTGTTAGAATCCGATCCAACAG